AGCCTGGAACGCTTTTTTTTCCAAGCGAAATCCCCTAGTATATGAAAGAGTGAAAAAGTGCTTTCGTTGTTGTGGAATAAGAGGCCTTCGTACCTTAATGCACGTATCTAATCTATGCGGAGCTATTAGAGAGGGATCCACGAATTGGGGAAAATGGGTCGAAGCAATAACAAGACTATTTCCAGTGGAAGATCTTTCACAATCCCAGGAGAGAAGGGTCACTAATAGCTCGAGGGAGAAGGAACCCGAATCCCTAAAATGCAGCTCATGAATGTTTGGAATCCATATTATGCAAGGAGAGATTGCTTTTGTTAATTCGATTTGAAGGCTGATATAAAATTGGGCTACGCGCCACACCGTGTCCATCTCCTCAGTTAGCGCATCCATCCTAGTTAGCTGTTCCAGCTCCATATTAATCTTATCGTCCTGAGCATCTCTCTCCTCAAAACTATAGATACTAGGATCAAAATCAATATCCATATCGTCAAAAACATGAATATCTTGATTAATAGCCTCAATAGGGTCACGAGCATCAATAAAAATCTCGATCTCATCATCACTGGCATCACTGTCATCATCATCAGCAAAACGAAAAACTGTATCCCGGAACTTGTCCAGAAATATCGTAATGAAAGGAAGATAGGAGTTTTTCGTTAGGTATTTGACCAAATAGGATCGTCCAATTCCTATAGAACCTATCACTAAAATACCCCGAGAGGGGGTTACAGCTAAGCGGAGCGAAAAGGGTTGTAGATCAGATGGGACATGAACACTATTAGCCCCAGACGGGGTTTGTGCATAAGTGATTGTCTGATAATGAGCAAGGAATAGCCGTCTTTCTGCTAAAGAGGATGTATCGAACTCATAATTTAGTAGATCCTTGTTATGAAGGTCAATTAAGTTTCCTAAGTAAATTTCTCCCGGGTGTTCCATCATTGGAGAATCAAAGTCATTCTTTGAGAAATGATCACTCTGAGTCAGACTCCATAAAATTCGATCAATCCTTTTTTCTGGCGTTAAGGTGGAGAACTGAATCAAGACTTCTCTTTCTTCATCCTCAACCCAATCACTGTTTGTGGCCCAGTCTTCTATCGTTTCATCAATCCAATACCCGCTCCTTTTTCTTAGCACTGAATAGATCTCTTTACTTGTATGACTTAGATATCTCGTATTTATCGAAAAAGCGAGTGGATCGAAGAGCATACTTATGAGATCGATGATCTCGACGAGCTTTTTCTTCCAATTTTTCTTCTTATTAAAGCGTATTCCATCAGCATTACGCAAGAACATCTTTTGCAGAGCACCTAGAAAGAGATTAGGTAACCTGAACAACCCGAAAGAATTCGATTCAGATAGAGGATACCTATCCAGAAGTTTTCCCACCTCAATCTCAAGCATAGATGATTCCATTATCAAAGATTTGACCGTTTTGAACTCTGTCTGTAACTCACTAGCGATCGAGAAAACAACGTAAAGATGTACCACAACGAGACTTCCAGCCACAAGAAGAAGGAAAAAGATTGCAGAGAGGAACTCCCGAAGATTTTCAGATCTCAGCTGTGTCGATCTCAATGGTGGCTTATTTTTTTGAGGAATCAGGCCATGGGACAGAACAAACTTATGCCAACACTTCCTCTGAATCGTACTTATCTTCCTCTGAATCTTACTTATCTTCCTCTGAATCTTCCTTATCAGAGTATATTGCCTCTTCCATTTTGTAAGACAAAATGGAATCTGTTTAATTCGCCCTTTTGTAACTGCTACCTCACTAATATCACTAATAATATCAATAAAAATGGATACAAACTTGTTTTTGCTCTTTAGTCTCCACAATAGGTCTGAACAAATTTGTAAAAATAGAGGCTTTAGATATCTGTACCCTTGGGAAGTAAAGGCCCATGGCAGATATGTTTGGAAGAGATTCCATTTTGAGCGAGTTGAAAAAGCACTATCTCGTTGAAAGGTTCTATCCATCCGCTTTTGCTGAGCGCATTTTTTCTTTAGCCAACGACTCTCTTTGTTCCCCCTTTTGGGTGGTAAATATTTCTCAGAACATAGATTGTGAATCAAATCCATGTTTGAATTGAAATTGAGAGACTGATACAAGTTCTTCCCTTCTGAATCAGATAGATTCATATCTGAAAGAGGTTGACAATAAGTTCTTTCCAAATTGACTATTTCTCCCTCTGTTAGAGGTGTTCCAGAAATGTCTGCGATCGAGTAAATAGCTCTACGAACGAATGGATCGGATCGACTTGGAAAATGGAAAGATTTGTACAAGTTATCCGTTTCGTCACCACTTTGTGGAAAATCCTTAGGTATGAATATGTTAGATACCTGTGACTCGATTGCTGAAAGAGTATCTCTCCACCAAAAAGCATGTTTTTTTTTACCGACGCACAAAGAAAATATTTTGTTGCGAATGAACAAGGTATTGAGGAATTGTCCATACGTAAAATCATCATTTTTGCTACGGGCCTTGTCCACATAAAAGGGGAAT